TATCGGAAAACAATTTACAAAAACTCTTCACTTTCAATCCTAAAAAAAACTTTAATAAAAAATCTTATAGATAAATTTGGAATAAATCGGATTCATGGTATCCTTCTTCCGGATACCGATTACCAAGAATTTGAACAGAAAAAAAATGAATTTGCTAAAAATAAAAACCCATTATCAACAGAAACAGAAATTGTTAATTTATTAAGTAAATTAAGTAAATTTGTTAGAAAATCAGGATACACCAACCTAAGTGGGAAGGGCCTTTCTTTATTTTCAGAAGGAAGAATACATTCCGAAAACGGAACAAAATATTTAAAATATTTATTAACTAATGATGCTACTGGTCAAAAAATTAGCAGAAAATCGAGTAGACTAAAAGAAATCATTAAAAAAGTCCCTCGATGGTCATACCAATTAATCACCGAGTTAGAACAACAATCAGGAGAGTATCAAGAAGATGTACCAATAGATCACGAAATTCGTTCAAGAAAGGGCAGACATGTAGTAATTTTTACTGCTAAGAAGCCGAATACTGATCCTGATCCTAATACTATGGATACTAATACACCCGATCAAACAGATGAAGTGGCTTTGATACGTTATTCACAACAATCAGACTTTCGACGAGGTATAATCAAAGGTTCTATGCGGTCTCAAAGGCGTAAAATAGTTATTTTCGACTTGTTTCAAGCAAATGTGCATTCCCTTCTTTTTTTGGACAGAATAAAAAAATCTCCTCTTATTTCTTTTGATTTCTCCGGGTTGATTAAACTAATTTTTAGAAATTGGGTGGCAAAACGGGAAACATTCCAAATTGTAGAGTACACAGAGGAGCAAACAAAAAGAGAAGAAAAAAAAGAAAAGAACAAAAGAAACGAGAACGCGCGCATAGAGATAGCAGAAGCCTGGGATACCATCCCGTGTGCACAAGTAATAAGAGGTTGCATGTTACTAACCCAATCTATTTTTAGAAAATATATTATATTACCTTCATTCATAATTGCAAAAAATATTGGACGTATATTCCTATTTCAACTTCCGGAATGGTCTGAGGATTTTCAAGAATGGAATAGAGAGATGCATGTTAAATGTACCTATAATGGTGTTCCGTTATCCGAAACAGAATTTCCGAAAAATTGGTTGACAGATGGTATTCAGATAAAAATATTATTTCCTTTCTGTTTGAAACCTTGGCACAAATCGAAATTACACTCCTTTGAGAAAGATCTAATGAAAAAGAAACAAGAAAAAGATGATTTTTGTTTTTTAACAGTTTGGGGGACGGAAGCTGAACTTCCTTTTGGTTTGCCCCGAAAACGACCTTCTTTTTTTAAACCCATTTTTAAGGAAGTCAAAAAAAAAATAGGAAAATTAAAAAAGAAGTATTTTCGGAATCTAATAGTTTTCAAAGGAAAAACTAAATTATTTCAAAAAGTTTCAAAAGAAACAAAAAAATGGGTTATCAAAAGTGTTATTTTTATAAAAAAACTAAGAAAAGAACTTTCCAAAGTAAATCCAATTCTATTATTTCCATTAAGAGAAGTACAAGGATATGAATCAAGCGAAATTAAAGAAGAAAAAGATTCCATAATAAGCAATCAGATAAGGCACGAATCATTTAGTCAAATTGTATCTCCGAGTTGGACAAATTCTGCATTGACAGAAAAAAAACTGAAGGATCTGACTGATAGAACAAGTACAATTCGAAATCAAATAGAAAGAATCACAAAAGAGAAAAAAAAAGTAACTCATAATCTTAGTCTTAACGAAAAAAGTTGTAATCCTAAAAGATTCGAAAAATGGCAAATATTAAAAAGAAGAAATGCTCAAATAGGCTGTAAATTACCCCTTTTTTTTCAATTTTTTATTGAAAGAATATATACAAATATATTTTTATCAATCATTAATATTCCCAGAATGAATACGGAATTTTTTCTTGAATCAACAAAAAAAATGATTGATAAATACATTTACAATAATCAAAGAAAACAAGAAAGAATTAATCAAAAAAAGAAAATTTCAATTCTGTTTATTTCGACTATAAAAAAGCCACTTGTTAATATTAGTAATCGTAAAACAAATTCACATATTTTTTATGACTTATCTTACGTATCACAAGCATATATATTTTACAAATTATCACAAATCCAAGTTAGTAACTCGTCTAAATTAAGATCTGTTCTTCAATATCAAGGAATCCCCCTTTTTCTTAAGCCTGAAATAAAGAATTCTTTTAAAACACAAGAAATGGTTCATTCGCAATTAGGGGATAAGCAACTTCCGATTTCTGAAACGAATCAATGGAAAAACTGGTTACAAGGACATTATCAATACGATTTATCTCAGATCAGATGGTCTAGATTAATAGCAGAAAAATGGCGAAATAAAGTTCAGCAACGTCATATAACTAAAAAGAAAAATTTAAACAAAGGGCATTCATATGAAAAAGACCAATTAATTGATTCCAAAAAACAATTTGGAGTCTATTCATTATCTAATCAAAAAGATAATTTTCAAAAATACTATAAATATGAGCTTTTATCATATAAATTTCTTAATTATAAAAAATGCTTTTTTTATAGATCTCCTTTTGAAATAACTAAGAACCCAGAGATTTCTTACAATTATAACGTGCCTAAAGAGACCTTTTTTGATATGCTGAGGAACATCATCCCTATTAATAATTTTCTAGGAAAGATTGATATTATATATATAGAAAATAGGCAAAAAGGGGATGATAGAAAATATTTTGATTGGAAAATTCTCAATTTTGATCTGAGACAAAAAGTCGATATTGAAACTTGGATGATGATTGATAGCAATAGGAATCAAAATACTCTAATTCGTATTAAAAATTCTCAAAAAGTGTCTAAAAAACATCTTTTTTATCTTATGATTCCAGAACTAAATCCATCAAACTCACACAAAGGATTTTTTGATTGGATGGGAATGAATGAAAAAATGCTAAAACGTCCCATATCGAATTTGGAACTTTGGTTCTTTCCAGAATTTGTGTTACTTTATAATGCATATAAAAAAAAACCTTGGTTTATACCAAGCAAATTACTTCTTTTAAATTTGAATAGCAATGAAAATAGTAGTCAAAATAAAAAGATCAATGAAAAGGAAAAAGGAAGTTTTTTGATAACATTGAATAAAAAATCTCGAAATCCCGAAGAAAAAGAACCCACAAGCCCAGGAGATCTTAGGTCCAGTCTCTTACAACAAAAAGATATTAAAGAAAATGATGCAAGATCAGACATGAAAAGGGGGAAAAAGAAAAAACAATACAAAAGCAACACGGAAGCAGAACTAGATTTGTTCCTGAAACGTTATTTGCTTTTTCAATTGCGATGGAACGATATTTTGAATCAAAGAATGATCAATAATATCAAGGTATATTGTCTTCTGCTTCGGTTGATAGATCCAAAAAAAATTACTATATCCTCGATTCAAAAGAGAGAAATAGGTTTGGATATAATGCTGATTCAGAAAAATTTAACTCTTACCGAATTGATGAAAAAAGGAATATTGATTATAGAACCCGTTCGTCTGTCTGGAAAAAAAGATGGACAACTTATTATGTATCAAACCTTAGGTATTTCGTTGATTCATAACAGTAAGCACCAAACTAATCAAAAATACCAAGAGCAAAAAGATGTTTCTAAGAAAAATGTTGATGAAACTATTTCAACACATCAAAGAATAACTGGAAATAGAGACAAAAATGATTTTGATTTGCTTGTTCCTGAAAATATTTTATCGGCTAGGCGTCGTAGAAAATTGAGAATTCTAATTTGTTTCAACTCAAAAAATAGAAATGATATAGATAGAAATTTAGTATTTTGGAACGGAAAGAACGTAAAAAACAGCAGCCAAGTTTCACATGACAATAACCATCTTGATAGAGAGAAAAATCAATTAATGAAATTAAAGCTCTTTCTTTGGCCTAATTATCGATTAGAAGATTTAGTTTGTATGAATCGTTATTGGTTTGATACCAATAATGGCAGTCGTTTCAGTATGTTAAGGATACACCCGTATCCACAATTTAAAATTTGTTGATAATATACCTTTTTTATATATCCTATCACCCTATAATTATATCTATTGATAGGGTATATGAATGATAGGGTATATGAAAATAGAATTCGAATGTAGGGTATGAGAAAGGAAAAAAAATATAAAATATACGGATCGCATGTCTTGTCTCACATTTCATTCTAGTATCCAATATAAAATCAATAATGTCTCAATTACATTTCGAAATGTAATTGAGACATTATTGATTTTAGATCTAAATTATTCGACGTGAAAAAGTACTAACCCCTTTCTATCCCTATCTAAATCCAATTTGAAATCGGATTGATTGATTTGAATTCAAAAAATTAGGAGTTTCTAGAAAAATTTCAATTATATTATTGTATATACTACATTCAAATGAATGGCATTATTATTACTGATCGGTAAAATACATATCTGTAAAAAGGGAAAGGGGGAATTTTTTTATGGTAAAAAATTCATTCATTTCGGTTATTTCTAAAAAAGAAAAGGAAGAAAACAGGGGGTCTGTTGAATTTCAAGTAGTTAGTTTCACCACTAAGATAAGGAGACTTACTTCACATTTGGAATTGCACAAAAAAGACTCTTCATCTCAGAGAGGTTTGAGAAAAATTTTGGGAAAACGTCAACGGCTGCTAGCCTATTTGTCAAAAAGAAATAGAGGACGATATAAAGAATTAATCGGGGAGTTGAATATTCGAGAGAGAAAAACTCGTTAATTTAAAGTGTGATACTATTTGAGCTTAGTCGTTTAAATTTTGATGAACTTCTTTTTACTTTCAGAAATGCATGGAAGAATGACTCGGAAAAAACTTATGATTGCACCAACTACAAGAAAAGACCTCATGATAGTCAATATGGGCCCTCACCACCCATCAATGCATGGTGTTCTTCGACTGATCGTTACTCTGGATGGTGAAGATGTTATTGACTGTGAACCAATATTGGGTTATTTACATAGAGGAATGGAGAAAATTGCAGAAAATCGAACAATTATACAATATTTGCCTTATGTAACGCGTTGGGATTATTTAGCTACTATGTTCACAGAAGCAATAACCGTAAATGGACCCGAACAGCTAGGAAATATTCAAGTACCTAAAAGGGCTAGCTATATCAGAGCTATTATGTTGGAGTTGAGTCGTATCGCTTCCCATTTGTTATGGCTTGGTCCTTTTATGGCAGATATTGGGGCACAGACCCCTTTCTTCTACATTTTGCGAGAACGAGAATTGATATATGACCTATTCGAATCTGCTACCGGTATGCGCATGATGCATAATTATTTTCGTATCGGAGGAGTGGCTGCTGATCTACCTCATGGATGGATAGATAAATGTTTGGAGTTTTGCGATTATTTTTTAACCAGGATTGCTGAGTATCAAAAGCTTATTACACGGAATCCTATTTTTTTAGAACGGGTTGAGGGCATAGGCATTATTGCCGCAGAAGAAGCACTAAATTGGGGTTTATCCGGGCCAATGCTACGAGCTTCCGGAATACAATGGGATCTTCGTAAAGTTGATCGTTATGAGTGTTACAACGAATTTGATTGGGAGATTCAATGGCAAAAAGAAGGGGATTCATTAGCTCGGTATTTAGTACGAATCCGTGAAATGACAGAATCCATAAAAATTATTCAACAGGCTCTGGAAGGAATTCCAGGGGGACCCTATGAGAATTTAGAAATCCGACGCTTTAATAGAATAAAAGACCTTCAATGGACTGATTTTGAATATCGGTTTATTAGTAAAAAACCTTCTCCGAGTTTTGAATTGTCTAAGCAAGAACTTTATGTAAGAGTTGAAGCACCAAAAGGAGAATTGGGAATTTTTCTGATAGGAGACCAGAGTGTTTTTCCTTGGAGATGGAAAATCCGACCACCGGGTTTTATCAACTTGCAAATTCTGCCGCAGTTAGTTAAAAAAATGAAATTGGCTGATATTATGACAATACTAGGTAGCATAGATATCATTATGGGAGAAGTTGATCGTTGAAATGATAATTGATACAACAGAAATACAAGCTATCAATTCTTTTTCCAGATTGGAATCCTTAAAAGAAGGATATAGGATCGTATGGATGCTTGTCCCTATTTTAACCCTTGTATTAGGAATCACACTAGGTGTATTAGTAATTGTTTGGTTAGAAAGAGAAATATCTGCAGGGATACAACAACGTATTGGACCCGAATACGCGGGGCCTTTTGGAATTCTTCAAGCTCTAGCAGATGGTACAAAACTGCTTTTCAAAGAGAATCTTCTTCCATCTAGAGGAGATACTCGTTTATTCAGTATCGGGCCATCGATAGCAGTCATATCCATTTTACTAAGTTATTCAGTAATTCCTTTTAGCTATCACTTTATTCTAGCCGATCTTAGTATTGGTGTTTTTTTATGGATCGCCATTTCGAGTCTTGCTCCCGTTGGACTTCTTATGTCGGGATATGCCTCAAATAATAAATATTCCTTTTTGGGTGGATTAAGGGCTGCTGCTCAATCAATTAGTTATGAAATACCATTAACTCTATGTGTATTATCAATATCTCTACGTGCGATTCGGTGAGACCTAAAATTTACCCTATTTTCTTTCTAGCAAGTTTTCCTTCTAGCAAGAAACTTAAATAAGTTGAATTTTTTTATTCATCATTGGGCTTGATGAATTAAACCAGATAGTTATATGAGTGAAATAAAACGGCTTAACAATTTGCTGTTAAAGAAATGCAATCTCATTTCCTATGTACAAGAATTAAGTGCAAAGTAAACATAAGCAGTCGAGACTGTTTATCCCAAGATTAGTTGATTGGTCATCATGGCTTGAAGCGGGTTCAAAAGATTAACCATATGGAGTTTTTACTATCTATTACCTACTATCTATTACCATAGATGTATTACTCTAATGCGAGATTCAAATCAAAAAAATGAGTGGATGGTTAGTAAGACCAAGATACACAAAGGATTAGTAATGGAGATTCTGTAAATTATCCAAAAGGATATTTCTTTATAGAAAAGTAATTAAAATTGGGGCTTTAAGTTAGTAGAAATGATTTAAGAAGTACTCCCCTCGATTTCGATCCAGAGTATGTTCCTATCCACCGATTAAGTAAATAACTATCAAGAACGAAGAAATCTTTTACTTTTGGTACTGTCCCTTTTTCTGAGAAAGTAGAATAGGAACGAAATAAAATCTAAAGGCTAGAATTAGAATTGTAAAAAGAGATCTGTTTTTTTTTATTCATAACATAACTATTTATATTTTATTTCTTTACGAGAAAAAAATTCTTGTTATGTAATGCAATGTCTAATTATTTTTCGTAATTAAAAATACTAAAATGATAGGTTGAAATATCTATCCAATATTCCTCTAAAAAGTCTTTTTATTCAAGGATAAAGTTATTAATCAACAAAGAAAAATGAAAATTCTTAAAAGATGAGATCA